CTCGGGTTTCGAAGGAATCGCACGTATAGGAATTCAAAAAAGAATCGATTTAATCCAGGTCATAATCCATATTGGATTCCCAAATTTATTAATAGAGGGCCAAACACGAGGAATAGAAGAATTACAGATGAATGTACAAAAGGAACTTCATTCTGTAAAGCGGAGACTCAACATTGCTATCACAAGAATTGAAAAACCTTATGGACAACCAAATATTCTTGCAGAATATATAGCTTTACAGTTAAAAAATAGAGTTTCGTTTCGAAAGTCAATGAAAAAAGCTATTGAATTAACTGAACAAACAGATACAAAAGGAATTCAAGTACAAATCGCAGGGCGTATCGACGGAAAAGAAATTGCACGTGTCGAATGGATCAGAGAAGGTAGAGTTCCCCTACAAACAATTCGCGCTAAAATTGATCATTGTTCCTATACAATTCGAACTATTTATGGAGTATTAGGCATCAAAATTTGGATATTTGTAAACGAGTTTGGATATTTGTAAACGAGAAATAATAGACCTTCATTTGTCTTGCCATTCTGTCTAGTGATAGAACAAAAAATTACAAACTGTTTCATTCTTTTTCTCTTAAATCAAACAAAAATGAACAATTCTAATTCTATAAGGTTGAATAAAAATTCGATTGACCATTTAGTATAATTGCTATGCTTAGTGTGTGACTCGTTAGTTTTTTCTTTAGAGTTTAGGGTTGAAATTAAAAAAAAAAAATAGACTAACCCCTACTATGAACTTAGTAACCATATAAATTAATAACCAACTTATTGCTTCGTATTGTCAAGATCCCAAGAAACAGTCACTATATGGGTGGATCGATCATATAGTTGTAGCAACTGAAATTTTTTCCATAAAAAAGAAATCTGATTATGGGCTGTGAAGCAAAAATAAAGGGATGTGGATAAATGGAAGGATGATAGAAAGAGAGAACAAAAATATCAATGATATATGATTCCAATATGTATGGTCTATGAATCAACTCATAAAAGGCAGTGTGATAAAGCATTAATACTGATATAATCAATACTGATATAAATATATAAATGAAATATAAATAAATAAAATAATATAAAAAAAAGAAAAAAAATAATAAATAATAAAGAATAAAGAGCCTCGGGTTAATAAAAACTGAGGAGATTGACTCGGGAACGAATTTTGCCGGAAGCTCCATTGCAGAGTTCAGGCCTAACCATTAATGGAGAAGCTATGGGAACGACGAAACCTGTGACTGCATAGGATTCTATTGAAAACGAATCCTAATAATTCATTGGGTGGGATGGCGGAACGAACCAAGAAAAAATTGATTTATTCTGAGAGGTGTCATGAATTGACTGACCCTACGAATGAAAGAGTCAATATTCGCCCGCGAAATCTTTATTTATTGGATTACAATTTTTGGCGCGATTCGATAGAGGTAAAAATAAGGATTCATTATATTCTACGTTATATTCTAAAAAAAGAAGCATTTTTTATATTTTCTATATCTAATAATATACACGTCTAGCTGTATATTTTGTATATACATCTTCCTTTGTAACAAATTAAATATGTAACAAATTAAATATCAATAAATGCCATTCATTACTTATAATTACTTATATTATTATTTATTATTATTATAAATATTATAATTATAATAATAAATAATTATAATATTTATAATAATTATACATGTGTATCTGTAATATTATTGAATCGTTTCATTCGCGAGGAGCTGGATGAGAAGAAACTCTCATGTCCGGTTCTGCAATAGAGATGGAATTAAGAAACAACCATCAACTATAACCCCAAAAGAACCAGATTTCGTAAACAACATAGAGGAAGAATGAAGGGAATATCTTATCGAGGCAATCATATTTGTTTCGGCGGATACGCTCTTCAGGCGCTTGAACCCGCTTGGATCACAGCTAGACAGATAGAAGCGGGGCGGAGAGCAATGACACGATATGCGCGTCGTGGTGGAAAAGTATGGGTACGTATATTTCCCGACAAACCTGTTACAGTAAGACCTACGGAAACACGTATGGGTTCGGGAAAGGGATCCCCCGAATATTGGGTATCTGTTGTTAAACCGGGTCGAATACTTTATGAAATGGGCGGAGTATCAGAAACTATAGCCAGAGCAGCTATTTCAATAGCTGCGTGCAAAATGCCTATACGAACTCAATTTGTTATTTCACGATAGGGATGTAGAACTAAACAAAAGGGATATTGAGGATGAAAAAACAACCGCAGGTTTATTCTGGACGGACAATATTTCTTTTTTTCCTTCATCCTTTGCATTGAAATAACAGATTCAAATAAAAAATATATGATTCAACCTCAGACCCTTTTGAATGTAGCGGATAACAGTGGAGCTCGAGAATTGATGTGTATTCGAATCATAGGAGCTGGTAATCACCGATATGCTCATATTGGTGACGTTATTGTTGCTGTAATCAAAGAAGCAGTGCCAAATATGCCTCTAGAAAGATCAGAAGTCATTAGAGCTGTAATTGTACGTACATGTAAAGAACTCAAACGTGACAACGGTATGATAATACGATATGATGACAATGCAGCGGTCGTCATTGATCAAGAAGGAAATCCAAAAGGAACTCGAGTTTTTGGTGCGATCGCTCGGGAATTGAGACAGTTGAATTTTACTAAAATAGTTTCATTAGCTCCCGAGGTATTATAAATACTAGTAGATGACACTATGATATAGTAGGCTATCTGAAATAGATCAAATTAATAGATTGTGTCTCACGCATATACTTTTTAAAATTTAATAATTCAAAAAAAAAGAAAAAAGGAAACATGTTGATTATATCAAAATTAGGAGGCACAAAAAATTATAGTTCGTTATGGGTAGGGACACTATTGCCGATATAATAACTTCTATAAGAAATGCTGACATGAATAAAAAAGGAACGGTTCGAATAACATCTACTAATACCACCGAAAACATTGTTAAAATACTTCTACGAGAAGGTTTTATTGAAAATGTTCGGAAACATCAGGAAAATAACAAATATTTCTTGGTTTCAACCCTGCGACATAGAAAGACTAGGAAAGGAATATATAGAACCGTTTTAAAGTGTATCAGCCGACCCGGTTTACGAATTTATTCCAACTATCAACGAATTCCTAAGATTTTAGGTGGAATGGGAATTGTAATTCTTTCTACTTCTCAAGGTATAATGACAGATCGAGAAGCTCGACTAGAAAGAATTGGAGGAGAAATTTTGTGTTATATATGGTGATCCTCCTCCTCTGGTATCCTAATTTTATCTCTAACTTCCCATTTGTGAAATAGAGAGGAAAAGTGAGTTATATACCTCTTCCTTCATTAGTTGATACTGATACTTCAAGGGGGTTACCTGGAATGAAAGAACAAAAATTGATTCATGAAGGTTTAATTACTGAATCACTTCCCAACGGTATGTTCCGGGTCCGTTTAGATAATGAAGATCTAATTCTAGGTTATGCTTCAGGGAGGATCCGGCGCAGTTTTATACGGATACTACCAGGAGATAGAGTAAAAATTGAAGTAAGTCGTTATGATTCAACCAGAGGACGTATAATTTATAGACTTCGCAACAAAGATTCGAACGATTAGGTGATTTTTTAAACATTCCTTTCATGGGGACACAATTCGAAGTTCAAAAAAAAAAATATTCAAGAAACTTATTTTCTTCAAAAGAGTAGATTCAGAATTAAGGTAAGGAATAAGAAATATGAAAATAAGGACTTCTGTTCGTAAAATTTGTGAAAAATGTCGACTGATCCGTAGGCGCGGACGAATTATAGTGATTTGTTCCAATCCGAGACATAAACAGAGACAAGGGTAATCTTTCTAAAAAAGAACTTTCTTTTCTAAAGGGGAGGACCCATGTAAGAATAAAAGATCTGTTTTAACATGAAATGGATATCTCCGTATCTTTTCTTTCTGTATATTTCTGACTCATATTTATGAGACGATAAAATATGACAAAAGCTATACCAAGAATTGGTTCACGTAGGAATGGACGTATTGGTTCACGTAAGAATGGACGTAGAATACCAAAAGGAGTTATTCATGTTCAAGCGAGTTTCAACAATACCATTGTAACTGTTACAGATGTACGAGGTCGGGTGGTTTCTTGGGCCTCCGCGGGTACTTCTGGATTCAAAGGCACAAGAAGAGGTACACCCTATGCTGCTCAAGCCACAGCGGTAAATGCTATTCGTACAGTAGTGGATCAGGGTATGCAACGGGCAGAAGTTATGATAAAGGGCCCTGGTCTCGGAAGAGATGCAGCATTACGAGCCATTCGTAGAAGTGGTATACTATTAAGTTTAGTACGTGATGTAACACCTATGCCACATAATGGGTGTCGACCTCCTAAAAAAAGACGTGTGTAGAAATAAGAATTAAACAGATTTCAAGAGAAATAAATGATTCAATGATCTGATCAAATATTATAATAATACTTATTATAGTATGGTTCGAGAGGAAGTAGTAGGATCCACTCGAACACTACGGTGGAAATGTGTTGAATCAAGAGTAGACAGTAAGCGTCTTTATTATGGTCGTTTCGTTCTGTCCCCGCTTATGAAAGGTCAAGCCGATACCATAGGTATTGCCATGCGAAGGGCTTTACTTGGAGAAATAGAAGGAACATGTATCACACGTGCAAAATCTGAGAAAGTAGCACATGAATATTCTACGATAGTAGGTATTGAAGAATCAGTACATGAAATTTTACTAAATTTGAAAGAAATTATATTGAGAAGTAATCTGTATGGAGTTATAGACGCATCCATCTGCGTCAGGGGGCCTAGATACGTAACCGCTCAAGATATCATCTCACCACCTTACGTGGAAATAGTTGACACGACACAACATATAGCTAACCTGACGGAACCAATTGATTTGTGTATTGAATTAAAAATCAAGAGAGATCGCGGATATCGTATGAAATCCGCAAATAACTCTCAAGATGGAAGTTATCCTATAGAT